TTGTAGCTTAAAACTAAAGCGTAACACTGAAGATGTTATAATGGATTGTAGGAAATTCCAAGAGCACAAAGGCCTGGTCCTAACTTTACTGTCCCCTATAGCTATACTTACACATGCAAGTATCCGCACCCCCGTGAGGATGCCCTTCACCCTCTTATGAGGCCAAGGAGCCGGTATCAGGCACACTTTGTAGCCCATAACACCTTGCTTAGCCACACCCCCAAGGGAATTCAGCAGTGATAAACATTAAGCAATAAGTACAAACTTGACTTAGTTAAAGCTAAGAGGGCCGGTAAAACTCGTGCCAGCCACCGCGGTTATACGAGAGGCCCAAGCTGACAGAAGCCGGCGTAAAGAGTGGTTAGGAAGTTCTAAAACTAAAGCCAAACATTTTCCAAGCTGTTATACGCATCCGAAACTATGAAAATCTCCTACGAAAGTGGCTTTATTGCCCTGACTCCACGAAAGTTATGAAACAAACTGGGATTAGATACCCCACTATGCATAACTGTAAACACCGATAGCAATTTACTTGAAATCCGCCAGGGAACTACAAGCATTGGCTTGAAACCCAAAGGACTTGGCGGTGCTTTAGACCCACCTAGAGGAGCCTGTTCTAGAACTGATAACCCCCGTTCAACCTCACCCTGCTTTGTCATACCCGCCTATATACCGCCGTCGTCAGCTTACCTTGTGAGAGATTATAAGTGAGCAAGATTGGTACAACCCAAAACGTCAGGTCGAGGTGTAGTGTATAGCAGGGGAAGAAATGGGCTACATTTACCCGTCGGTAAATACGAATGGTTTATTGAAAAATAAAACTGAAGGAGGATTTAGCAGTAAGAAGAAAATAGAGAGTTCTTCTGAAACAGGCTCTGAAGCGCGCACACACCGCCCGTCACTCTCCCCTAATACCTCATAAAATTAAGTAAAACGTCTGAAAGATTAAGGGGAGGCAAGTCGTAACATGGTAAGTGTACCGGAAGGTGCACTTGGAATACCAAAGCATAGCTTAATTAGTAAAGCATCTCCCTTACACCGAGAAATTGTCCATGCAAATTGGACTGCCTTGACACTGCAAAACTAGCCCGTCATCCAAAAACAACTGATAAATATCAATAAACCCCTATTCACATCAAGTTAAACAACAAACCATTTTTCCACCTTAGTATGGGAGACAAAAAAGGAACAAGGAGCAACAGAATTAGTACCGCAAGGGAAAAATGAAAGAGAAATGAAACAAATCAATTAAGTTTAGAAAAGCAGAGATTCACCCTCGTACCTTTCGCATCATGTTTTAGCAAGAAACCGTCAAGCAAAGAGCCCTTTAGTCTGACCCCCCGAAACTAAGCGAGCTACTTCGAAGCAGCTAATAAATGAGCCAACCCATGTCTGTGGCAAAAGACTGGGAAGACTTCCGAGTAGCGGTGATAAACCAACCGAGCCTAGTTATAGCTGGTTGTCTGGGAAATGAGTAGAAGCTCAGCCTAATTACTCCCTCTTCCATTTTGACTTATCTTAACAAGATAGACGTGAGTAATCTGAGTTAATCAAATAAGGTACAGCTTGTTTGATATAAGAAACAACTTTCTTAGGAGGTTAAAGACCAAAATTTAAAAGACCTTAGTGTTTTAGTGGGCTTAAAAGCAGCCATCTAAGTAGAAAGCGTTATAGCTCAGACACTCAATGATCACACATACCGCTAAAAACTCTTTATCCCCTCAACTTACCAGACCTTCCTAAACCCTTAGGAGAGATAATGCTAATATAAGTAATAAGAGAGACGACTCTCTCCTTGCCCAAGTGTATTTCGGAACGAACCCCCACCGAGAATTAACGGCCCCAATCAAAGAGGGTATTGTAAACCAATCAAAACACAAGAAAAACAAACATCAATAAACCGTTAACCCCACACTGGAGCGCTTACAAGGAAAGACTAAAAGGAAAAGAAGGAACTCGGCAATCATGAGCTTCGCCTGTTTACCAAAAACACCGCCTCTTGCAACATGTGTATAAGAGGTCCCGCCTGCCCTGTGACTGTATGTTTAACGGCCGCGGTATTTTGACCGTGCAAAGGTAGCGCAATCACTTGTCTTTTAAATAAAGACCTGTATGAATGGCATAACGAGGGCTTAACTGTCTCCTTTACCTAGTCAATGAAATTGATCTCCCCGTGCAGAAGCGGGGATGTTGTTATAAGACGAGAAGACCCTGTGGAGCTTCAGACAATAGAGGGATTTTATGTAACAAACCTAAAACAGGCATAAACTAATTTATACTCCCTCCAATGTCTTCGGTTGGGGCGACCGCGGAGTAAAAAATAACCTCCATGAGGACTGAGGTGTTAACCTTAAATCCCAGAACGACAGTTCAAAGAAGCAAAATTTTTGACCTAAAGATCCGGCACAGCCGATCAACGGACCGAGTTACCCCAGGGATAACAGCGCAATCCCCTTCAAGAGTCCCTATCGACAAGGGGGTTTACGACCTCGATGTTGGATCAGGATATCCTAATGGTGTAGCCGCTATTAAGGGTTCGTTTGTTCAACGATTAATAATCCTACGTGATCTGAGTTCAGACCGGAGCAATCCAGGTCAGTTTCTATCTATAATGCCCTTTTCTCTAGTACGAAAGGACCGAGAAAAGAGGGCCCATGCCTAAGGTAAGCCCTCCCTCCATCCACTGAAATATCTTAACCGGACAAGGGGGTGCAAAACTACACCCGCAGATAACTGCATGTTAGGATGGCAGAACATGGACATGCAAAAGACCTAAGCCCTTTAAACAGAGGTTCAAATCCTCTTCCTAACTATGACCCCCCTACTTCTCACACATATTATTAACCCCTTGGCCTTTATTGTACCCGTCCTTTTAGCAGTTGCATTTCTTACTCTTCTTGAACGGAAAGTTTTAGGGTACATACAATTTCGTAAAGGCCCTAACATTGTAGGACCCTACGGCTTACTTCAACCAATCGCTGACGGTGTAAAATTGTTTATTAAAGAACCAGTACGCCCCTCCACAGCTTCACCCATACTATTTTTACTCACCCCAATCCTCGCCCTAACCCTCGCTCTTACACTTTGAGCCCCCCTGCCTATACCCCACCCAGTCGCAGACGTTAACTTAAGTATTCTTTTTATTCTAGCACTCTCAAGTCTTGCTGTCTATTCTATTCTTGGCTCCGGATGAGCATCAAATTCAAAATATGCCCTAATTGGAGCCCTACGAGCAGTTGCCCAAACCATTTCGTACGAAGTTAGCCTAGGTTTAATCTTATTAGCATCAATTGTATTTACGGGTAATTTTACCCTCCAAGCATTTGGAGTAACACAAGAAGCTATATGACTAATTATCCCCGCCTGACCCCTTGCAGCAATATGATACATCTCAACCCTCGCTGAAACAAACCGAGCACCTTTTGACCTTACAGAGGGTGAATCAGAACTAGTCTCCGGTTTCAACGTAGAATATGCAGGAGGGCCCTTCGCCCTGTTTTTCCTAGCAGAATATGCCAACATTCTCCTGATAAACACTCTATCTGCCACCCTCTTCTTAGGAGCATCCCACATCCCATCTCTTCCTCAAATGACAACAATAAACCTAATAATTAAGGCAACCCTCTTATCAGTTATATTCCTGTGAGTTCGAGCCTCGTACCCTCGATTCCGATACGACCAACTCATACACCTCATCTGGAAAAATTTCCTGCCTCTAACCCTCTCCCTAGTTGTCTGACACCTATCCCTCCCAATCGCACTAGCCGGCCTACCCCCACAAATATAAGAAATCGTGCCTGAATTAAAGGACCACTTTGATAGAGTGAATTATGGGGGTTAAAATCCCCCCGACTTCTTAGAAAGAAGGGGCTTGAACCCTACTAAAGAGATCAAAACTCTTTGTGCTTCCATTACACCACTTCCTAAAGTAAAGTCAGCTAAATAAGCTTTTGGGCCCATACCCCAAAAATGCAGGTTAAAACCCTTCCTTTACTAATGAACCCTTACATCCTCCCTATCTTCCTATTTGGCCTAGGACTTGGAACCACCATCACATTCATAAGCTCACACTGACTGCTCGCCTGAATAGGCCTTGAAATTAATACACTTGCCATTATCCCACTGATAGCCCAACACCACCACCCTCGATCAGTTGAAGCCTCCACCAAATATTTCCTCACTCAAGCAACCGCAGCAGCAATAATTCTCTTTGCCAGCTCAATAAATGCCTGAATAACTGGACAATGAAGCATTAATGAATTCTCGCACCCCTTCCCCCTCACCATTATTACTTTAGCCTTAGCGCTTAAGCTCGGTTTAGCCCCCCTCCATACATGACTCCCCGAAGTACTTCAAGGCCTAGATTTAACCACCGGACTTATTATGTCCACTTGACAAAAACTGGCCCCTTTCGCCCTACTTATTCAATTAACCTCACAACATAACACCATTATCTCCACCCTAGCAATTTTATCCACCCTTATCGGAGGATGGGGGGGACTTAATCAAACCCAAATTCGCAAAATCATGGCTTACTCATCCATCGCCCATTTAGGCTGAATAATCTTAGTCATTCAATACTCCCCCTCTTTAACCCTTCTTGCCCTATTAACTTATATTCTAATAACACTAGCTGCCTTCAACTTATTCAAATTTAATAAAACCACATCCATTAACTCCCTGGCAAGCTCATGATTCAAATCTCCTGTTATTACTGCACTTACCCCCTTAATTATATTATCCCTGGCAGGACTACCCCCTCTAACTGGTTTTGGCCCCAAATGAATAATCCTCTCAGAATTAACTAAACAAGACCTCGCTCCTCTAGCAACACTCGCAGCATTCTCAGCCCTTCTCAGTCTATATTTTTACCTCCGCCTATCCTATGCCATAACACTTACCCTATCCCCTAACACCACCCCCACAACCAACCAGTGACGATTTAACTCAACTCAAACTACTTTTCCACTTAGTCTTTCAACCACACTAGCCCTTATACTTCTCCCTCTTCTCCCAACAATAATAGCACTAACAAACTAAGGACTTAGGTTAACAGACCCGGGGCCTTCAAAGCCCCAAGCAGAGGTGAAAACCCTCTAGCCCTTGTAAAACTTGCAGGGATTTAACCCACATCTTCTGCATGCAAAACAGACACTTTAATTAAGCTAAAGCCTTACTAGATAGGAAGGCCTTGATCCTTCAATTTCCTAGTTAACAGCTAAGTGCTCTAACCAGCGAGCATCTATCTACTTTCCCCCGCCTTTTCAAGGCAGGAAGGCGGGGGAAAGCCCCGGCCAACGTCAGTTGGCTACTTAAGATTTGCAATCTTATGTGTCAACACCTCAAGGCTTGGTAAGAAGGGGGCTCAAACCCCTGTGTGTGGGTCTACAATCCACCGCTTACTCAGCCACCCTACCTGTGGCAATCACGCGCTGATTATTTTCAACTAACCATAAAGACATCGGCACCCTATATCTAGTATTTGGTGCATGAGCCGGAATAGTGGGTACTGCACTTAGTCTCCTCATTCGAGCGGAGCTCAGTCAACCGGGAGCCCTCCTAGGCGATGACCAAATCTACAATGTAATCGTTACGGCCCATGCTTTCGTTATAATTTTCTTCATAGTTATACCTATCATAATTGGGGGTTTTGGTAATTGATTAGTACCTTTAATAATTGGAGCCCCAGACATAGCATTTCCTCGAATAAACAATATGAGCTTCTGATTACTGCCCCCTTCCTTTCTCCTCCTCCTTGCCTCTTCAGGAGTTGAAGCAGGTGCAGGTACAGGATGAACTGTTTACCCCCCTCTCTCAGGCAACTTAGCCCACCAAGGGGCTTCTGTGGATCTCACAATTTTCTCCTTACACCTCGCGGGTGTATCCTCAATTCTAGGGGCTATTAACTTCATCACCACTATCATTAATATGAAACCCCCTTCAATTTCTCAATACCAAACACCCTTATTTGTTTGGGCTGTTCTCATCACTGCCGTTCTGCTTCTTCTCTCCCTGCCTGTTCTAGCAGCCGGTATTACTATGCTGTTAACTGACCGAAATCTAAACACAACTTTCTTTGACCCCGCAGGAGGTGGGGACCCTATTCTCTACCAGCATCTCTTCTGATTTTTTGGGCACCCTGAAGTATATATCTTGATTCTCCCCGGATTCGGTATAATCTCACACATTGTCGCCTATTATTCAGGGAAAAAAGAACCCTTCGGGTATATAGGAATAGTATGAGCTATGATGGCCATCGGCTTATTAGGCTTTATTGTATGAGCACATCATATATTCACGGTAGGAATAGATGTTGATACCCGTGCATATTTCACCTCAGCTACTATAATTATTGCCATCCCAACAGGTGTAAAAGTCTTTAGCTGATTAGCCACCCTTCACGGAGGTGTGATTAAATGGGAAACCCCACTACTTTGAGCCCTAGGCTTTATCTTCCTATTTACAGTGGGCGGTCTGACCGGTATCGTGCTAGCAAATTCATCGCTTGATATCGTCTTACACGATACTTACTATGTAGTTGCCCATTTCCACTACGTTCTATCCATAGGAGCTGTATTTGCCATTATGGCAGGATTTGTTCACTGATTCCCCTTATTTACAGGCTACACCCTGCACGATACCTGATCTAAAATCCATTTCGGAGTAATATTTACAGGCGTGAACCTAACTTTCTTCCCACAACATTTCCTTGGCCTTGCTGGGATACCTCGCCGATACTCTGACTACCCGGACGCATACACACTTTGAAATAGTGTTTCTTCTATCGGATCATTAGTTTCTTTAGTCGCTGTGATTATGTTCCTCTTCATCATTTGAGAAGCATTTGCTGCCAAACGAGAAGTCTTATCCGTAGAATTAACCTCAACAAATGTCGAATGACTCCACGGGTCTCCCCCTCCCTATCATACTTTTGAACAACCCGCTTTCGTCCAAGTTCGACACAGTTAACGAGAAAGGAGGGAGTCGAACCCCCTTAGAATGGTTTCAAGCCACTCGCATTGCCTATCTGCCACTTTCTTAATAAGATGTTAGTAAAACATTACACTGTCTTGTCAAGGCAGAATTGTGAGTTGAACCCTCGCACATCTTGAATATGGCTTACCCCTCACAACTAGGTTTTCAAGACGCAGCATCCCCTGTTATGGAAGAATTACTTCACTTCCATGATCACGCCTTAATGATTGTTTTCCTTATTAGCACACTAGTCCTTTATATTATTGTAGCTATAGTAACCACAAAATTAACAAATAAATTCCTTCTAGACTCCCAAGAAATTGAAATTATTTGAACGGTACTCCCAGCGATTATTCTTATTCTTATTGCTCTTCCCTCCCTCCGCATTCTTTACCTTATAGATGAAGTAAATGACCCCCACCTTACAATTAAAGCAATAGGTCATCAATGATTTTGAAGCTACGAATACACAGATTATGAAAAATTACGGTTCGACTCTTATATAATCCCTACTAACGACCTCTCTCCAGGCCAATTCCGCTTACTTGAAGCCGACCACCGAATAGTGGTCCCTGTGGAATCCCCAATTCGTATCTTAGTCTCCGCAAAAGATGTTCTTCACTCATGAGCAGTCCCATCTCTAGGAGTCAAAATAGACGCAGTCCCTGGCCGATTAAATCAAACAGCCTTTATTACATCACATCCTGGTTTGTTTTACGGTCAATGTTCTGAAATCTGTGGTGCCAACCACAGTTTCATACCTATCGTAGTAGAAGCAGTCCCTCTTGAACATTTTGAAAACTGATCACTACTAATACTCGAAGACGCCTCACTAAGAAGCTAAGACCAGGAAGAAGCGTTAGCCTTTTAAGCTAAAAATCGGTGGCTCCTAACCACCCTTAGTGGCATGCCACAATTAAACCCCTCCCCCTGACTTACAATTTTAGTGTTTTCGTGACTCGTTTTCACCACGATTATCCCCTCTAAAGTAGCGTCCTATAAAAATCCTAATGAACCAAATTCCCAAACCATCGAAACCACTATGACCACTTGAGCCTGACGATGACACTAAGCCTGTTTGACCAATTTATAAGTCCCACTCTATTAGGTATCCCCTTAATAGCTTTAGCCCTCACATTCCCTTGAATCTTATTCCCCGCCGCCTCCTCTCAATGATCCCCCAACCGTCTACTAACCCTTCAAAACTGGTTTATCAGTCGATTTATCAACCAATTATTGCTTCCTATTAATCCCGGAGGACACAAATGAGCCCTAATATTTGCCTCTCTCATGGTGTTCCTGATCTCCATCAACACCCTTGGACTACTCCCTTATACTTTTACCCCTACAACTCAACTTTCCCTAAATCTCGGTCTTGCTGTACCTTTCTGGTTAGCAACCGTAATTATTGGGATGCGAAACCAACCCACACATTCGCTAGCCCATCTCCTTCCTGAAGGTACCCCGACGCCTCTAATCCCTGTCTTAATCATTATCGAAACAATTAGCCTTTTTATTCGCCCCTTAGCCCTAGGCGTCCGCCTCACTGCCAATCTCACAGCCGGTCACCTTCTAATCCAACTCACTACCACCGCTGTCTTTATTCTCTTATCCTCAATGCCTTCTGTAGCCCTACTAACCTCAGGTTTACTACTTCTCTTAACCATTTTAGAGATTGCAGTAGCTGTAATTCAAGCATATGTTTTCGTTCTACTCCTAAGCCTTTACCTACAAGAAAACGTCTAATGGCCCATCAAGCACATGCATACCACATAGTAGACCCCAGCCCTTGGCCTCTAACCGGCGCCATCGGAGCTCTTCTTATAACATCCGGTTTAGCCATTTGATTCCACTTCAACTCCACCATTTTAATAACCCTAGGCCTTATTCTTTTGCTCTTAACGATACTTCAATGATGACGGGATGTTATCCGGGAAGGAACATTTCAAGGCCACCACACACCACCTGTCCAAAAAGGTCTTCGCTACGGTATAATCTTATTTATCATCTCCGAAGTATTTTTCTTCTTAGGCTTCTTCTGAGCCTTTTACCACTCAAGCTTAGCCCCTACTTACCAGCTAGGAGGTTGCTGACCCCCCTCTGGAATCACAACACTTGACCCTTTTGAAGTCCCACTGCTTAATACAGCTGTCCTGTTAGCTTCCGGAGTCACAGTAACTTGAGCTCACCATAGCATCATAGAGGGTGAACGAAAACAAGCCATCCAATCTCTGGCACTAACTATTTCATTAGGTTTCTATTTTACATTTCTTCAAGCCATAGAGTATTACGAAGCCCCTTTTACCATCGCCGACGGTGTTTATGGGTCAACCTTTTTTGTGGCCACCGGTTTTCACGGACTCCATGTAATTATTGGCTCAACTTTCCTGGCAGTCTGCCTCCTTCGGCAAATTCAATACCATTTCACATCACAACACCACTTTGGCTTCGAAGCCGCCGCCTGATACTGACACTTTGTAGACGTTGTCTGACTCTTCCTTTACGTCTCAATTTACTGATGAGGATCATAATCTTTTTAGTACTAAATAGTATAAGTGACTTCCAATTACATGGTCTTGGTTAAAACCCAAGAAAAGATAATGAACTTACTCACTACAATTTTACTTATTACTTCAGCGCTTTCCATTATCTTAGCTGCTGTTTCATTTTGACTCCCTTTAATGAATCCCGACCCAGAAAAACTCTCACCCTATGAATGCGGTTTCGACCCCCTTGGCTCAGCCCGTCTTCCTTTTTCACTTCGATTCTTCCTGGTAGCCATTCTATTCCTTCTTTTTGACCTAGAAATTGCCCTACTCCTTCCCCTTCCATGAGGTGTGCAACTCACATTCCCCACTCTTGCATTTATGTGAGCCTCATTAGTCCTGATCTTACTAACCCTAGGGTTAGTGTATGAATGGGTCCAAGGAGGCCTTGAATGAGCAGAATAGACGATTAGTCTAATTAAAACATTTGATTTCGGCTCAAAAACACGTGGTTAAACTCCACGATCGTCAAATGTCGCCAACACATTTCTCCCTCGCCTCCGCCTTCGTCCTAGGTCTAACAGGACTAGCTTTCCACCGAACACACCTACTCTCAGCTCTTCTTTGTTTAGAAGGCATAATACTCTCCCTTTACGTTACCCTCTCCTTATGAACCTTACAACTAGGTTCAATCAACTTCTCCCCCTCCCCCATACTTCTGTTAGCTTTCTCGGCCTGCGAAGCAAGTGCAGGTTTAGCCCTACTCGTAGCAACCTCGCGCACCCATGGCACAGACCGCCTGCAAGCCTTAAATATTCTACAATGCTAAAAATTCTTCTCCCCACGATCCTGTTAATTCCCACAACCTGACTCCTGCCAAGCAAATGACTATGACCATTAACACTTACATATAGCCTACTAATCGCTTTATCTAGCCTTCAATGAGGAAAGTGATTGTCAGAAACAGGATGATCCACCACCAACTCCTTTATAGGAACAGACCCCACATCAACCCCCCTCCTCCTTCTATCTTGTTGACTTCTACCTCTTATGATCCTAGCAAGTCAAAACCACACAGCTAAAGAACCCATTAACCGACAACGCACCTATATCATACTTCTCACCTCACTTCAAATCTGCCTTATTATGGCCTTTGGTGCCACAGAATTAATCCTATTTTATATTATATTTGAAGCCACCCTTATCCCAACCCTCCTTATTATTACCCGATGGGGTAATCAAGCAGAACGCCTAAACGCAGGTATTTACTTTTTATTTTATACACTCGCTGGATCTCTACCTCTACTAGTAGCCTTATTATTACTTCAAAACAGTATCGGAACACTATCCCTCCTTACAATACAATACTCAAACCCTGCCACCCTTTTGACACTCGGCGATAAATTATGATGGGCTGCATGTTTACTAGCATTTTTAGTAAAAATACCTCTATATGGGGTCCACCTATGGCTCCCCAAAGCCCATGTAGAAGCACCTATTGCCGGCTCCATAGTACTGGCAGCTGTCCTTTTAAAACTGGGGGGGTACGGCATAATACGTATAATAACAAACCTAGAACCCCTAAGCAAAGAATTATGTTACCCCTTTATTGCTTTAGCATTATGAGGGATTATTATAACAGGCTCAATCTGCTTACGTCAAACTGATTTAAAGTCACTAATCGCCTACTCCTCAGTCAGCCACATGGGCTTAGTAGCCGCCGGCATTCTCATCCAAACACCTTGAGGCTTCTCAGGAGCATTAATTCTCATAATTGCCCACGGCCTAACCTCCTCAGCATTATTTTGTTTAGCCAACACAAACTATGAACGAACACATACTCGGACTATACTACTGGCCCGAGGTTTACAAATAATTTTTCCCCTTATAGCAACCTCATGATTCATTGCCAGTCTAGCTAACTTAGCTCTACCCCCCCTACCAAATCTCATGGCAGAGTTAATCACTATCTCCTCACTTTTTGGCTGATCTCCTTGAACTATTGCTATTACGGGCACCGGCACCCTAATCACAGCAGGCTACTCACTTTACTTATTCTTAATAACACAACGCGGCCCCCTTACTCACCACCTAGTCTTCGTGGACCCCTCCTATTCCCGAGAACACTTACTTATTGCCCTCCACCTATTACCCCTCCTCCTATTAACCCTTAAACCTGAGTTATTGTGAGGCTCACTTTATTGTAGATATAGTTTAATCAAAACACTAGATTGTGATTCTGAAGATAGGAGTTAAAATCTCCTTATCCACCGAGAGAGGTCCGAAGACAACAAAAACTGCTAACTTATGCCCCCTCAGTTAAACTCTGAGGCTCACTCGCCGCTCGTGAAGGATAGTAGTTATCCATTGGTCTTAGGAGCCAAAACTCTTGGTGCAAATCCAAGCGCCAGCTATGTACTTCTCCCCCTTACTGATATCTTCAACCCTTATCATTATCTTTGCCCTTCTAATCGCCCCCATCTTATTCACCTTAACTCCTAACCCCCTCCCCTCTAACTGATCCGCCACTTATGTGAAAACCTCTGTCAAAACAGCATTTATTGTTAGTCTCCTCCCCCTGCTCCTTTTCCTCAATGAGGGTACTGAAACAATTATCACCTCATGATCGTGAATAAACTCACTAACCTTTGATATCAGTATTAGCTTTAAATTTGATTTTTATTCCATCATTTTTACCCCTGTGGCCCTCTACGTCACCTGATCTATTCTAGAATTTGCCTTGTGATATATGGCATCAGATGTAAACATAAATCGCTTCTTCAAGTATCTCTTGATATTCCTAGTAGCAATAATTATTCTAGTCACCGCAAATAATATGTTCCAACTTTTTATTGGGTGGGAAGGAGTAGGTATTATGTCTTTTCTATTAATTGGGTGGTGGTACGGCCGAGCAGATGCTAACACGGCAGCCTTACAAGCTGTCCTTTATAATCGTGTCGGGGATATTGGCCTAATCCTAGCTATAGCATGAATAGCCTCTAATTTAAACTCATGAGAAATACATCAAATATTCTCATTAGCGAAAGGAGAAGATCTCACCCTCCCTCTATTTGGCTTAATTTTGGCAGCAACAGGTAAATCCGCCCAATTCGGGCTTCATCCCTGGCTTCCATCAGCCATAGAGGGTCCTACTCCGGTCTCTGCCCTACTACACTCCAGCACAATAGTAGTCGCGGGCATCTTCCTACTTGTGCGCTTAAGCCCTCTTATAGAAGAAAATGCTACAGCACTTTCTCTGTGTCTTTGCCTAGGAGCACTAACCACCTTATTCACCGCCACTTGCGCCCTAACACAAAATGATATCAAAAAAATTGTAGCCTTTTCTACATCAAGCCAATTAGGTTTGATGATAGTGACCATCGGCCTAAACCAGCCCCAATTAGCCTTTCTGCACATCTGCACGCACGCTTTTTTTAAAGCCATGCTCTTCCTATGCTCCGGATCCATCATCCACAGCCTCGATGATGAACAAGACATCCGAAAAATAGGAGGCTTACACCAACTAACCCCCTTCACCTCCTCCTCATTAGCCCTAGGAAGTCTTGCTCTCACAGGAACACCCTTCTTAGCAGGATTCTTCTCTAAAGATGCTATTATTGAAGCACTGAACACCTCCTATACCAACGCCTGGGCCCTCCTTCTCACACTTCTGGCCACCTCCTTCACTGCTATTTATAGTCTTCGACTAACCTACCTTGTAACTATGGGCCATCCACGATTCAAATCCCTCTCACCAATTAATGAAAACAACCCCTTAGTGATTAACCCTATTAAGCGCCTAGCCTGAGGAAGTATTGCCGCAGGGTTTGTTATCACATCTAATATGCTCCCAAATAAATCCCCAGTAATAACTATAACACCACTTGTTAAACTAACGGCCCTTATCGTTACCATTATCGGGCTCCTTCTAGCCCTCGAACTCGCCAATACCACGCTCAAACAACAAACTGTCACCCCTAAACTTAAAACTCATGCCTTCTCTAACATACTTGGATTCTTCCCTGCAATTATACATCGAGTACCACCCAAAGCACTATTATTTTTAGGACAAAACATTGCATCACAAACCATTGACATAACCTGGCTAGAGAAAGTAGGCCCTAAAGCCACAACCACCCTCAATCTTCCTCTCATTACTACCACAAGCAACGCCCAAAAAGGCGCCGTTAAGACCTTCCTAGCCTTGTTTATTCTAACATTATTCCTAGCATCCTCCCTTCTTATTTAAACCACCCGCAATGCTCCTCGAGCTAAACCTCGAGTTAATTCAAGTACAACAAAAAGAGTTAACAAGAGAACTCAAGCACTAATTACCAATATTCAACCCCCCTGAAGGTATATCAAAGCCACCCCAGACATATCTCCCCGAAAAACAGAAAACTCAAAAAGCTCATCAACTGGAACCCAAGACTGCTCAAACCACCCATTTCAAAACAATAGAGATGTAACAACAACCCCTCCCAAATAAAGACACCCATAAATACCAACTGACCAATCCCCCCAACTTTCAGGGTAAGGCTCCGCAGCCAACGCTGCAGAATAAGCAAATACAACCAACATCCCTCCTAAATAAATCAGAAAAAGGATTAAAGATAAGAAAGGGCCCCCATAATTCAGCATAATGCCACAACTCATTCCTGCCACAACCACTAACCCTAAAGCAGCAAAATAAGGGGAAGGGTTGGAAGCAACCCCTACCAAACCAAACACTAAACCCACTAACAATAGAGACATCAAGTAAGTCATAATTCCCACCAGGATTTTAACCAGGACCTATGGCTTGAAAAACCACCGTTGTATTCAACTACAGGAACTCATTAATGGCTCGCCTACGAAAAACCCACCCACTTCTAAAAATCGCTAATCATGCCTTAGTTGATCTCCCAGCACCATCAAACATTTCAGTCTGATGAAATTTTGGATCCCTCCTAGGACTATGTCTAGCTGCGCAAATCCTCACCGGATTATTTCTCGCAATACACTACACCTCAGATATTGCGACAGCATTCTCTTCAGTTACACACATTTGCCGTGACGTCAACTACGGGTGACTAATCCGTAATATACATGCCAACGGCGCATCATTTTTTTTCATCTGTATTTACATACACATTGCCCGAGGCTTATACTACGGATCTTACCTATATAAAGAAACATGAAATATTGGCGTTGTTCTGCTACTGCTCGTAATAGCCACAGCTTTCGTAGGCTATGTGCTGCCATGAGGACAAATATCCTTCTGAGGGGCAACAGTCATCACCAATCTCATATCTGCCGTACCATACATTGGCACTGATCTTGTCCAATGAGTATGAGGAGGGTTCTCAGTTGACAACGCCACTCTTACACGTTTCTTTGCCTTTCATTTCTTACTCCCATTTGTTGTCGCCGCCGCCACCCTTGTTCACCTTCTATTCCTCCACCAAACGGGCTCAAACAATCCCGTGGGGCTGAGCTCAGACGCCGACAAAATCTCTTTTCACCCATACTTCTCGTACAAGGATCTCTTGGGTTTTGCTGTACTACTTATTTCTTTAATCAGTCTTGCTCTATTCTCCCCTAATCTATTAGGGGACCCAGACAACTTCACACCTGCAAACCCACTCGTCACTCCACCTCACATTAAACCAGAGTGATACTTCTTGTTTGCTTACGCCATTCTTCGATCAATCCCCAACAAACTAGGAGGTGTCCTAGCCCTACTCTCATCTATTCTCGTTCTGATAGTAGTACCCATACTCCACACCTCTAAACAACGAGGACTTACTTTCCGACCCATAGGACAAATCCTCTTCTGAGCCTTAGTCGCCGATATAGTAATCTTAACATGAATCGGAGGGATGCCCGTTGAAGCACCTTATATCGTCATCGGACAAATCGCCTCGTTTATCTACTTTATAATCTTCCTGCTGCTCATTCCCATGAGCGGCTGAACCGAAAATAAAGCCTTCAAATGAGCCTGCGTTAGTAGCTCAACTTAAGAGCGCCAGTCTTGTAAACTGGAGGTCGGAGGTTAAAATCCCCCCTTCCGCTCAGAAAAGGGAGAGTCAAACTCCCGCCTTTAGCTCCCAAAGCTAAAATTCTGCTTAAACTATATTCTGAATGCATATATGGATATTTTATATATATATATACAGTGCATTATATGAGGTATATAAAACATATTATGTATAAAAACCATTGATTTAAATAGAGCATAGAACTAAGACATTCAACTAAGGTATACATAAACCATTAGTGCAAATTCAGTAAAATATTTTAAAGTGTAAGCGAAATTTAAGACCTAACACAACTCTCATAAGTTAAGTTATACCAGGACTCAAAAAATAGACAAATGAACCATTTTAATGTAGTAAGAGCCTACCTACAAGTCCATGTCTTAAGGCCAACGGTTATTGATGGTCAGGCGCCCTGATTGTGGGGGTAGCTACCTAAAAGGTGAATTATTCCTGGCATTTGGTTCCTACTTCAGGTCCATTAATTTATTAACCCTCGCACTTTCATCGACGCTAGCATAAGTTAATGGTGGAAACCATACGACTCGTTACCCCCCAAGCCGGGCGTTCACTCCACAGGGGCAGCTGGTTCCTTTTTTTGTTTTCCTTTCACTTGGCATTTCAGAGTGCACACGGTAATGACTGACAAGGGTGAACATTTCCTTGAATGAGTAAATTCGTTTAATGTTGGAAAGACATTACTTAAGAATTGCATATATTTATTACTAAAGCATAATACCTAATATTTAGTCCTAATATTTCTGAGATCGCCCCTCTCGGCTAAATTCCAACAAACCCCCCTACCCCCCACAATCCTGATATGTCTAACACTCCTGCAAACCCCTAAGAAACAGGAAAGTACCAAGCAAAACTAATCACTTTACTTGTAATCAACATTCATCATGTGTTTATAGTATCGTTGATCTTTCAAAGTACACCCGTAAGGCATATTTACCTCCATTAGACCAAATTACACTAAGACCTTTCCGCTA